TTAATAGAGAATATTCTGAAAAAAAAAGAAGTTTTGAATAACCTCTTAATAAACTTTCCTTTCCTATGCTTTCGCGTAAAAGTGAAGAGACAAGCCAATCACTCAAATCACGAATGATTAACAAATTTCTTAGGTCACTAAGAAACCTTCTAAAAGCTGCTCTCCTGACTGCGGTTATAGGAACCCTCACTTATAGTAGTACTATACCTACCAGGTCTTTCTCGACTGGCGGGGCTACGGTTCAAACTATAGATCTAGAGGATTCTTCTATGGAGGAAGGGTACGAGGCTGACCATTCTTCTATGGCTGACCATTCTTCTCTGGAGGAAGGATCTGACACAGAAGAATCTTCTTTGCAATTAAGGGCCCAAGGAGTCACTAAATTCCCTTCGCCAGGAGGTGCAGAGGCTTTGTTTGGATCTCGATACGAGTCAGGAGACAGCGTTGTCTCGCCTCGAAGCTATCCGACCGGCACGGCGGGAAAGCGAGCCAAGAGAGCTTCACGTGGGGAACCGCCTCCTAGGATTCTCTATTCTCTGTAGCAAAAGTTTCCTTCTATCTCTATATATTTCAAAAATGTATACAGAATAGATGAGGGTTCTTTCCTTGATTCGAGTGTAGGATTACAGATTTGAGACTTGAGGCCCCTACAAAAAGGGGCCTAAGTGAGTTATTTTGGGTTGAACAAAAAAGTGAAGACTTCTTGGTTCTTATGGTATGGATCTAATTGATTGAGATTCCGTCCAGTAAAACAGAAGAATTATAAATCTCCAAGAGAATAGATAGAAAGACTGCAAATAAAGCCATTGCGACACCCATCAAAGGAGTGCTTCCCCATCCTGGAGCCACTTTCCCATATTCCGAATTCAACGGTTTCAATAAAGCCCCTACTGTTGTTCGTCTTGGACCAGATCTAGAACTACTCTCAACGGTTTGTGTCGCCATAAATACTTTTTTTTTGTTGAGATCTGTTGACTTTGTATACCCTTCCGTTGTAAATCAACGATCTTATCATAGATCCATTGTAGTCTTGAAATTCTCTAAGAATGGAAACAGCAACCCTAGTCACCATCTTTCTTTCTGGCTCACTTGTAAGTTTTACCGGGTACGCCTTATATACCGCCTTTGGGCAACCCTCTCAACAACTAAGAGACCCATTCGAGGAACACGGAGACTAGTTGAAGTAATGAGACTCCCCTATTGGGGAGTCTCATTACTTCAATTGGGAATTTAAGGAACAATCATTTCACCTTTTTATTTTTAATTGGAACCCTCGGCGGTTCTCGAAAAAAGATAGCGAAAAAAAGAATCCCTAGAGTAGAGACTAAGAGGAATGTATAAACCAATGCTTCCATAGATTCGATCGTGGTTTACAATTATAGCTTCCACATCTGTTCATTTGGTGGGATCATCTCCCAGATAAAGAAAGGGCAAGAGTCAAAAGTCGGTGATCAAAAAATCACGGTTTCTCTGCTACCCTGTGTTAACTCAAACAAATCAAATAAAGGAGAAAAAAACCAAAGCAAGGTTGTATCAAACTACCTGTCTCCTTGTAGTTGGATCTCCAAGTTTTTGGAATGCTCCAAATTCCACTTGAGCATCCAAATCTGGGTCAATGCCCGCAAAAACATCTCTGAACAAAGTTCTCGCACCGTGCCAAATGTGCCCGAAAAAGAAAAGCAAAGCAAATGAAGCATGGCCAAAAGTAAACCAACCCCTGGGGCTGCTACGAAAAACACCATCCGATTTCAAAGTAGCACGATCTAATTCAAAAATTTCACCCAATTGAGCGCGTCTAGCGTATTTTTTCACAGTAGCAGGATCGCTATAACTGACTCCATTGAGTTCACCACCAAAGAACTCAACAGTTACACCGACTTGTTCAACACTATACTTCGACTCTGCCCTTCGAAAAGGAACGTCGGCTCTCACAATTCCGTCTCCGTCTACCAAAACGACTGGAAATGTTTCAAAAAAAGTAGGCATACGGCGTACAAAAAGCTCGCGCCCTTCTTTCTCTCTAAAGATAGGATGTCCTAACCATCCAACCGCTATTCCATCCCCATTGTCCATTGAGCCCGCTCTAAATAATCCCCCTTTAGCTGGATTATTTCCGATGTAATCATAAAAAGCTAATTTTTCTGGAATTTTAGACCAAGCTTCTGAGAAATTCTGATTTTCGGCTAGGCTAGCGCCAACTCTTCGATATATTTCTTGCTGGAAGTATCCTTGATCCCATTGATACCGGGTGGGACCAAATAATTCGATCGGGGTCGTTGCGGAACCATACCACATAGTTCCAGCAACAACAAAAGCTGCAAAAAAGACAGCAGCGATACTACTGGAAAGTACAGTTTCAATATTACCCATACGTAATCCTTTGTATAAACGTTGGGGCGGACGGACACTCAGATGGAATAGGCCCGCCAATATACCTAATGTCCCTGCTGCAATATGATGAGAGGCTATTCCTCCTGGAACAAAAGGATCAAAACCTTCGACACCCCACGCAGGATTTACAGATTGTAGTTTTCCCGTGAGTCCATACGGATCGGACACCCATATTCCAGGACCATACAAACCTGTTACATGAAATGCGCCAAATCCAAAGCAAGCTAGCCCTGAAAGAAATAAATGAATTCCAAAGATCTTGGGCAAATCCAAAGAAGGTTTTCCTGTACGCTCATCACAGAATATTTCTAGATCCCAATACACCCAATGCCAGATAGCCGCCAAGAAGCACAAGCCAGAAAATACAATATGTGCCCCGGCCACACCTTCGTAACTCCAAATACCCGGATTCGTTATAGTGCCTCCTGCGATACTCCAACCCCCCCACGAATTGGTTATTCCTAAACGAGTCATGAATGGGATAACGAACATACCCTGTCTCCACATCGGATCAAGAACGGGATCAGAGGGATCAAAAACAGCTAATTCGTATAAGGCCATCGACCCGGCCCAACCCGAAACTAGAGCAGTATGCATTATATGGACAGAAAGCAACCGACCGGGATCATTCAATACGATAGTATGAACACGATACCAAGGCAAACCCATGGAAAGACCTCTTTCTCAAAGAAAAATAAACACTATGTAACTTTCTCGCATTGGGAGCTAGGGACTTCCCCCTTTCAATGGATTATCTCGGAGCAGGGGTAAATATTGAGTCCATTCCCTTGGGAATAACGGACCAATTCTGTTTGTAGGAACAAATAGAAACAGATCTATTCTATACCCGATAAGTATCAATCCGCAATGCAGCGTTGGTCTGGTTCTATTTTCTATGGGCTACTGCTCGGTCTTATTCTATGAACTTTTCAATCTATGGAAAAAAGGAAAATCCGAGCCAATAGTCTGACAACAAGAAAAGGCGTTTTGACGACTCTTTCGCATAAAAGCGAAGCTCGGAGCTCGCGAGCTCCGTTATGCCCGTTGGTCTTCCAAAATCCCCTTTTCTGATTCCTGAAGAAGAGGATCCATCATGGGTAGACGTCTAGTGCGCCTTGGTAGCCATAATGGGGACTATGGGATTTCCCCATGCTCTTCCCCCAGCAAGATAAGATATTCTCTCTTTCTACCAAAAAGCGTTAAGTGACTGATCAAGAATTGAAAGTTTGAACTCAAAGCCAATAATTTTAATTTCAATTGGGAGATTCCTATTTTTATTGTCAATTCTATTTTCAAATGGAATAGTTTATGGTTGGTTTGGTTAGACCACTAAAATGAAGTATCCAGGCTCCGCTCATACAATACCCAATTGGTCAAATAGGAATATGTCAAATTCCCCTTTGTATCATACCATAAAAGATTCCTATTGATTCGGCCGTAAAAGCGATTCCAAACCTCAAAATAAAATACAGATATCGAGATATATATCCCAATTGAGGTTTGGTAGGTCCATCTTTACCCGGAGTAGATCCTAAACCTAAAAAAACAGAAGAACCCCATATCTGGAACAGTAAAATGATAGCATAATTGGAAATCCAATTTGCAGTTCGATGAAATAAAACAAAACCTCAATGCAAAATAAATTCGACATGTTTCAAGTTTCATGACTTCTTTTTGGGGGGGGAGTGCGCCAAAACTTAGCTTTCTTGAAAAATGGAAGAAAAAACGTACGCTCGTTAGGAGTTAGAAAACTCCTGCTATGAAACAATGAAAAGGGCTAGAATTTCCACATTGCAATGTGTTGAATCCTATGCACCAAAAACATGCGTGTAGGGTTTTCTTAAGGGAGAAAATTTTGTCCTAATCAATCGACTTCATCGAGAAAGAATCCTTTTTATATTCGGAAAGCTTGATTTCCAGGTAGCAAATACCGTTCAGGGTCTCCTGGTATCTCTCAGTAGAGAAGACCCGACCCGTAATTTTTTTACGTTTATAAACAGTCCAGGCGGATTGGCACTAGGCGGACTATCTGTCGGTGAAACGATGACATGGGTGCCACCCTGTGTCGCTACACTAGGCCTAACGCTGTGCTATTCAGCGGCATCCCTCGCCCTGTGCGGAGGAACACGTGGCGACCGTATAGCATACACTAACACTTCAGGTCGTGCCAATGCATTTTGATTTCTTATTTGAGAGAAAAAAGAAGATTATGCCTTCGCTATATGGAATATGAATCAAATACTAAGTAATAATAGCATGGCACTTCGAGTTTGCAAGGCTCAATTATTGTTTTTTCATACGATGAAATTCTGTATCGAGAGAGTGGTATGAAACAAAAAGCATTTCAGATTGGATCTTATCTATCGGGGATCCATTTCCGCGTCACAAACTTTTTGGTTTTCATACCCTAAGTCCCTTTCCACTATTTAGTGTATGAGAGATTTTGAAAATGAAAACAAAAATACGATCATTTTTCCTTAGTTGATTAAATAAAAAATACACTTTGGGATTGTCGAATCGCAAACGAGAAAAATAAATAAAGCACCGGAGCCATCATAGTACTATCCTAGTATTAATTATTAATATTTTGAAATTCTCTCGAAGGAAAGGGTGGTAACTAGATCATTGAACAATCCGCGGGTCTTAGAAATCCTATTTTTATCTTTCTTTATTCACTGGAAGTGAAATGAAAAAAACCGAATTCCATCGTAGAGCCGTATGCAATGCACAAACGATGCCTGTACGGTTGTTCAACTCTCTCTTTTTGTTTTGTTCTTAGAATCTATCCGTTACCTCTTTACTTCGCCAAATCGTGCGAAATAGAGGAATCCTTCATTTATATCATTCAGATAAAGATACACCAACCTTTTGGTACTAATCTTGGAGACGAGGGAGACGAGTTGCACCTAGATGCGGCGGAATTCAGGATTATCACCACGAATGTCATAACGTATTATAGCAAAAAAACAGGAAAACCCTCCAAGATTATAAATGACGACATCCGGATTAAGGCTCTCTTCATGACAGGAGAGGAAGCCAAAGTGTATGGACTTATTGATGTAATAACAACTGTGCGCAGAAAGACTCACTACATCTCGGGTACAAAGCACTACTTCCCGAAATTTACGGAACCACCGAAAATAGACTGATTTCTCGGTAAAGTTTCAAAAGAAAGAAAAAATGGCTAGAAGCAACCGTATGCAATGGGCAAACGATGCCTGTCTGTACATGTATGTACGGTTGCTTCTTTTAACCCTACGTTACCGAAGACGGAAAAGGGAAACGCATGAGCAAAGGATGCTGGTACGGTTGCTCAACTCTGTTGGTCCTCTAACCCACCCGGTCCCGTACTGTTTTTACTTCGCATACGAGAATCGTTCGAAAGGGATCCTGGCGGATGGGAATAAACTATACCGTTGATGGTTGATGCCATCCAATATCCACTCCAACTTCATCAAAGAGCAGGAACACACCTGTCGGTTATAGTTGGGACCTGCCTAGAGGCTTTGAACCCACAAAAAATAAAAAAACCCACTGGATATGATAAAATTCTCAAATTGGAAATATCTTGTAGGGGTCGATCTTGGGAACAAGTCGGGCTAGGCGAAGAGTTACATATACGACAGCAATACACGACACCAAAAGAAAAAATGGCTAGAAGCAACCGTATGCAATGGGCAAACGATGCCTGTACATGGGGCAAACGATGCCTGTACATGTACATGTATGTACGGTTGCTTCTTATAACCCCCGTTACCTTCCCTCTTTTACTTCATGAAATCGTGCGAAATAAAATAAAGGAAAACCTACGGATGTTATATCATTATTAAGGTATATCATTATTTTAGAATCATCCGGTTAGGATCGATCTAAACCAGCCCATTCTGGATATCATTCAGCATGCCAACTATTAAACAACTTATTAGAAACACAAGACAGCCAATCAGAAATGTCAAAAAAGCCCGCGCTCTTCGGGGATGTCCTCAGCGTCGAGGAACATGTACTAGGGTGTATGTGCGACTCGTTCAGATCATGAACTGAACCAAAAGAAAGGAAACCATTTTTACAGTATCAAAGATCAGTACCAATGAATAGGATAAAACCAATGAATAAGATAGAGTGGAAGAACTCCATTCACTGTGTAAAACTAAAAAAAAAAGACCTTTATTGTGTATAAAATTTATGGTTTCCATTGGTATAAATCCGATCACCTCAACTCAATTGGAGATGAGAAGCAATTCCCCATTGGTAGCAAATGGTTCTCCAGTAAGCGGGGGAAATCTTATTTAAGAAGCATAAAAATGCTGCTCCTACTCTTGCAAGAACGGACTCACAGGGTCAGCTACCTAACCAACCTTCATAATTAAATGCCGTTACTGTATAGGTGGATCTTATTGTGAAAAGACCTATTACTGGATAATTCATGGGTAGAGCCAAAGAGTGTGAACTATACAAGTTACTAAATAAGGAAGGGGCTCCGGTGTATAGAAAGGACCTCACCGTTTAAAAAGTAACCATGGAAACGATGGAACCCACTATTTTTTATTCATTTATATTTATTACTTAAATTGACTTTGACTCGTTTTTTGATCAATCTCATTTTTTATTTCAAGGTGAAATGCCGGGAAAAAATCGTGGTTGGGAAGGTCATCGTAGCAAAAGCCATTGGAATTTTTTTTTATACATCGGAAGAATCCGTTTTGTTATTAATAGACCGGGAGAGGAGAAAAGAATGACTGAAAGAAAAGAAAGCAATTAGTTATTCATCAAAGTTTCAGTGCATTCAATGACCAGAATTAGACGAGGATATATAGCTCGGAGACGTAGAACAAAAATGCGTCTATTTTCATCCACTTTTCGAGGGGCCCATTCAAGACTTACTCGAACAATGACTCAACAGAAAACGAGAGCTTTGGGTTCGGCTCATCGGGATAGAAGCCGGAAAAAGAGAGATTTTCGCCGTTTGTGGATCACTCGTATAAATGCAGTAATTCGTGAGATTAAGGCATTCCATAGTTATAGTATATTTATACACAATCTCCACAAGAAGCACTTGCTTCTTAATCGAAAAATACTAGCGCAAATCGCTATATCAAATCGAAATTGTCTTTCCATGATTTCCAATGAGATAAAGTGTCGTTCCATGATTTCCAATTTCCATTATCTATTTCGCAGGATTCATTTTGCAGGGAAGGGTTTAAACGAAGTTCCCCGGAGAATGAACTCCGGGAAGGTGTAGTATAAATGAATAGGATAAGGTAATCAAAATAAACGAGCACGATTCACTCAAAAAAAAATGAAATATTTCTTCTTTTTCTTCCCTGATTCGGATTCTTTTTGGTTTCTTCCAACGTGATAATCCTTGGGTTCTCTCATTTTTCGAACAAAACATCCACCCTATCCTAGTTGGGTTAAAGATTGGAATTTTGATTCCTTTTATTCCCTTGTGGCCGTAGGCCTATTTTTTTTAAAGGACCCTTTTTATTAATTTTTTTTAAAGGACCTTTTTTCTTTTTAGCCCTAGAGGTTGACTTGGGTCTTGTTCTTTCAAATGGTTTCTCTTTTTTCTTAGGATCTTTTTTCTTAGGATGAAGAAAAGGTAACAAAGATAAAAAACGAGCTTGTTTTATAGCAAGCGTAATTAATCGTTGTTGTCTCAAGGTCAATCGATTCACTCGTCTAGGTAATAGTTTTCCCTCGTCACTAATAAATCGACTAATTAAACTCATGTTTCTATACTCAATTCGATCCCCCGGTGCAATTCGAGGCAAACGCCTACGCAAAGATTGCTTTTTTTTCAATTTTTGAATGGATTTCTTGGATTTCAGAAAGGTTCGCTTAGCTTTCAAAAAGGGTTTCAAGGGGTTCTTGGATTTCGGCGGAAAGGGTGGTTTAGGTTGCAGAAAGAGTAGCTTAGATTTATCCATGGTATTTAGTCCTTATCTCTAAAATCCTATATTCTGAATTCGAATTTGGGATACGACCGAAATAGGAATAGGATTTGATTTGTTTATATATATTCTATGTAATTTGTTCTTGTTACTGGGAAAGGTGACAGTTCTGTTCAATCTATTTCTTTATTTCCCCATGAATTGTATGCTTGTAACAATAGGGGCAGAATTTTCTCAATTCCAATCGACTAGGTGTCTTGTGTCGATTCTTTTGAGTAATATATCTAGAAATGCCCGGCGATTCCTTAGTAACATTGTTTCGCACACAACTAGTACATTCCAAAATAACTCTGACTCTTACATCTTTACCCTTAGCCATGAACCTCCTTTGCATTTTGGATTCACTCAACTCTTCTATTTTCAATCTGAAACGAAGAAAAAAAAAAAAGGAAAAAAATAGAAGTGGCTAACCCGAAATCCGATTAGAAACGATTTCGTTGCAATCAATAGCGTAATATTCACAAGTAATACAATGATTTTTAACTCTCAATTATTTCAAATCCCAATAGAGTATTTCATTTAAGTATCTTGTATGATTTTGTTACCCTAGACCCATTATTTCTATTTCCGTACTCCCTCTATGAATTCGAGCCTAATCGCAAGTTTCGCCGAGGTTGAATCCACTTTGATTCTTTTTCTGTCCTCCTTTCTTTATCCTCAAAAATGGAAAAATAAGAAAACAAAGAAAGAGAGAGAGGAAGAGGTATTAGTCCCAGATAATTTATTGTATTGCTAATCTTCTTCATTCCTTCCCATGTCAATAACTAGAATGAAAAAAGGGGAATGTCAACGCATCCGGGAAGAAACGATTGATCTCTATCAATAGACCTGCTAAAGACCCGAACCATAGAGTACTTAGTACAGGGGCTGTGGAGAGATATGTTTTTAGATCGCGCATTTCAAACTCTCCTTCTTTGATTGGAATACATATATGATCAGATGCATAGGTCGTTAAGGATCGCTTGTATTTTAGTTGTACGCGGAATCTCTAAACAAAAACGGAAATATACCACGACCTAGTCAATGTCAATAACACTAAGATTTCCCTTTCCTTAAAACGGAAATAAGGGCTGAGTATTGTATTACTGATAAGTATTCATTTATTTATACGTGAAGTTTCCTATCTATCTATAGAACCGAATTCTTTTAGTATTAAATTAATTAGTATTAATATGCATATAATTCTTTCTATTTATAAAATTTGATAGGTTCTACGTGTTCTATGAGACCAAAAAGAAGAAATGGCAAGATAGATTGTATCTCAATGAGGAAATAATGATGTGGAAAACAAGACAGAGATTTTATACAATGACACTGTATATCAATTGAAAGGGATGTAGCGCAGCTTGGTAGCGCGTTTGTTTTGGGTACAAAATGTCACGGGTTCAAATCCTGTCATCCCTACCTATTCTTTCTCCTATGGGCAGTAACGAAAGGTCCGTTGAGATCGATTGAATTTGGATATACGGAATCTTTCCGTTTATGATATTATCTATATATATACGGTCTGGGGGGTACAAAAAAATCCTTTTCTTTGAGGTCTTATCTCTGGTGATAAGAAAGCGCTCTTAGTTCAGTTCGGTAGAACGTGGGTCTCCAAAACCCGATGTCGTGGGTTCAAATCCTACAGAGCGCGATTCTGTTCTTCTTAGGTCAAA